ATATAAATTAAAAATATTTATATCTAAATTGATCATGTCTTGTGTTCGGGAATTCAAATAAAAAAAAAAGATATTTTAAATGGCTCGTATGTTGTGACTTGTAATAAGCCTTTCTCGGTAGAAGAAGGAAATATCAATTTATTCCTATAAACCATCTATAAATAAGAATCTTTAATCAGTAATATCGACAAATTCTTACAGAGCCCAAAGAAATATGAAAATGAAATAAAAAAAAAAAGATCCACTGACCGTTCCAATTTCATCTTTATCGAATTTGAATATCAGAATAGTGGATATAGTCATTATTCAATAGGTTAGGTCCACTTACTTTTTTTGTTGTTTTCTAATCTTTATTTTTCTAATCTTTAGAATGGATTTGATTGGAATAACGGAAAGGGATATTTAGCGATTCGAGGAGACGACTTTTCATTATTCTTTCATTATTCATTTTTATTATTCATTATAATAATAATATAATAAATATTAAAATGTTCCATTTTATAACTATAATTATAATTACTATACAATTATTCATTATAATGATAGCTTATTATCATTAATATTTATAATTTTTATAATAATTTTTATAATTTAATGATTTATAATTTAATGATAAGGTTTGTTACTTTTTTTAGTATAAACATCAACAAGATCTCCATCCTTCCTCCAAAAAGAATACTATGGTATGGCTGGGGTTTTATGAAAAAACCCAAAGCCCCTTATCGGATTTGAACCGATGACTTACGCCTTACCATGGCGTTACTCTACCACTGAGTTAAAAGGGCCCATTTTTTTTATTTAATTACTGAATAAGTCATTACCCACTATGAGTCTACTTATTCTAATATATATATGTACATACAAGAACGATAAATTCAATTTCTCTAGTGAGTATAGGTAAAATAAAAAAATGGTTTATTAAGATTGGATTTTATAAATGCAATGAGTTGTTTCAAAACCGACCCTAACCGACCCTAATTGAATTGACCCCCATCATAACGAAATTAATTTGATTGATACATAGACTTACCAATTCAACATAGATATAAGATCTTTCGTAGAATCATTGATAAAAAGATTTTTTTTACTTGTTCCCCGAACTTAATTCTTCTTAATTCTTAGAGAAAAACAATTTTCAATAACTTGTTGATCCCTATCCTTCTTCCCATATTTTCAGATTTTTTTTAATATTAATAATTTTAATAATATCGATTTATTCTTATATTCATTTTCTTTATTTATTTTATTCTTTGATATAATTCTATTTCTAATTAATTAGAATAAAATTTAATGAAAATAATATTAAAAAAAAAAATTATATGATTAGAATGAATGATTCATGAATATAAATACGAATCAAAAGATTCTATGGAATCAGGAAAGAGGGAAAGATCTTTCAGATTTAATCATACCACATTATATTGACAATTTTAAAAAACTCTTCATACAATGAGCATAAGCATGGTATGATGGCGGTCGGGCATACTTGCCCCCATCGTCTAGTGGTTCAGGACATCTCTCTTTCAAGGAGGCAGCGGGGATTCGAATTCCCCTGGGGGTAGGTGTACTACGAAAGGAAGTTGATCATGGATTATCAATAAGCCGGGAATTGATTCTTCCTGGGTCGATGCCCGAGCGGTTAATGGGGACGGACTGTAAATTCGTTGGCAATATGTCTACGCTGGTTCAAATCCAGCTCGGCCCAATAATTGGCCGATCCACCATGAAATGATAGAACCCCATTTGTTGTTCCCCAGAAATGCCTGATCGGAATACGGAAGAATAAAAAAACTAAAATTTTCTGATATATTTTACCGCCGTTCATTTGCTCTCTTTATTTTTTCTCACAAATTCTGATCTTGCTTGCTAATGATCTAGATTCATACTAGATTCATATAAGGATCTGGAAGTATAAGGAAAAGAATAAAATAAAGAATAAATAAAAAAACTCTTTTTTTTTTCATTGAAAGCTTTATTTGATTATTAATCAATTTATAAAAAACGAAAGGATTATTAACAATCCGTGAGTCGCTCTCACTAAAGTGCATATCCGTGGGTATATCAAATATATTACTCGCGTTTCTGTTACAATACGACTATTCTAATCTAAATAAAATAGAAATAAAATAGAAAGGGTTTGAATTAAATCATAAGAATATGTATGATGTACACTTGATTTCCTTGGGATTGTAGTTCAATTGGTCAGAGCACCGCCCTGTCAAGGCGGAAGCTGCGGGTTCGAGCCCCGTCAGTCCCGACAGATCCAAATCCAATAAAAAAAATACATCAATTCATCTCTGCGTTTGCTGTGAAAAGGAGAACAAAAGAAATAGCAGAATTTCATTCACAAGAGGATACCCTCCTATTTTATTTATTTATTAGTTTCACATTTCTCATCAAATAAATATGGGAATTACCATTTATTCAACTGTAGATTAGTACAATGATTGGTAAAATTATATTCAGGATTCCAACAAATACCGTACGGAGTCTGGCTTTTTCGATTATTCCCGATCTGCGTAATAGAGTACTATATGTTTACAGGGGGGCTATACAGAAATGGAATTTGTACGATACAAAAAAGATTAACTTAACATAGTAACCTTGATATAATACTTTTAAGATTAAAAGTATATCCCTTTAGGGCTCCGATTTTGTGCAACCTCAATTAAGAATTTCAATTATTAATGTGAATTTGAACCAATTTATCTCATTCAAATTTCACACTGAATTTTTGATATATGTATCCCAAAATTAATCCAAGGAAATGGGATATTAATAAAATAAAGCTCAAAGAAGATCCTATCTCTCTTTGTGAGGGAATGAATAATCTTTTTTAAGTTTAAGGGTCTTGCCGAAGAAAGAACAAACTTTTTAATGAATTTGATGGAATACTCGATTTTTTTATACCCGGACTCTCCTTATTTATACTACTTCTTTGTTTTCCAAGAAGATTAGATCATAAAAAGGGGGTTTAGAACTAAACTTCTTCCTTTTTACATTTCGCTTCTATTGGTTATTTTATTGGGGTTTTTTATAACCAATGTAAGTAAGTGTAAAGGCGGTCATATGATATTTCATCAGATGATTCCACAAGGAGGTACGTAGGTTATAGAAAAGAAAGAATGGAAAAGAATGATAAAGAAAGTAAAGGAATTATTTATCGGATCAGGAATCAAAATTTGAATTCGGTATGGATAAAAGATCTTCCTATGTTATACTATTTAATTCTCGACGATGAATCAATTTGATAGCTCAGATATTGTTATTCATGATATTGCTCCGATTCGATATCGTCGAGATGTAATTCATCCCATTGAATATTGAATTTACAGGCGAAAGATTTATCAGCTCTATGGGATTAAATCCCGAGTTATTGCGAATTAATTAAAAATGAAACGATGAGATTATGGAAGTAAATATTCTCGCATTTATTGCTACTGCACTGTTCATTCTAGTTCCTACTGCTTTTTTACTTATAATATATGTAAAAACAGTCAGTCAAAATGATTAATTTGAATTAAACTTGACTGTTTAGTTCTTATCAATGATTGAAAAGAAAAAAGAAAATGAAAAGTATTAAGATTTCGTGTCTTAAATGAAATAAGCGGACTAGAATCATCAGTATTTTATGAGATTCGATAGTATGGTAGAAAGAAATATATGAATCTTTCTACCATACTTATTATTGTTATTGTAGTGTAGTATATAAAGTCGTACTGTATAAAGATAGAGGTTTAATATAGATCAATCTGCAATATGTATCTTCATAGATATCAATTACATATATGTAATGTATTTACATAATGTAACAATTCTATTTCTTTGCTTCATCTATTTAATTTGTGTTGATTCCAATCATCAATCTGAAAAAATCGAAGGGCAATTCTTACTCTTACAATTCTAATTCCTAGAATTTCTGATTCTATTCAATATGAATCCCGATATCCATTGAAAGAATCAAATTGACGAAGGAAAAAAGAGTATAGGCCTATATTAATAATTAATAAAAAGAAAATAAAATAATCTTTTTTTAGTATTCTGAAGAAGTAATTGATTGATCAGTTGACAGATGATCCAGTGGTTCATTTCCATGGGAACCTCTTTGGATTTCGAAAAGGATTAGTAAAGCCCGCTAATTTTTAACGTTTGAACCATGATATGAAATGAGTTCAATAAAGCAAGCATAACATAAATAAGATTTCTAAAAGAATAAAAAAAAGCGGGAACGCGCAATATGTGACTTGCCCAAGGCAATATTTTATTATGTGTAGTATATTGTTGGACAACCACTATGTCTATGTTGTTTCCCATAGGAAGTCTGTATCCACTTAATAACATAATTATTTTCTTTTCTATTTTAACAGTAAAAAAAAGGACTTTGCAGAACGATCTATAAAACAATTGATATGGGTTGAGTTTGAGGAATCAAACTCAATTAGTAGTACTTCTAGAGTCCACTTCTACCCCATACTACGAGTGAAAGAGAAAATGTAAAGACTACCATTAAAGCAGCCCAAGCGAGACTTACTATATCCATGTGAATTATATCCCCTATCTCTATAAATATGAAGGAATTATTCCATTAATGTTCACTAATCATTATTATGTTCATTAATAATAGTGGAATCCCTGGCGCAGAGTCAAAAGGGAATTCTGACCCAATACCGTTGATGAAACAATCCAATAAACTCACAATTATAAATTCTAACAGGTTCCTATATGATTTCTAGTAGAATCGGAAAACACTAAGCGCAAGCAAAATACGTAGATACACCCCTGGAAGTTTCAAGGGAATGTTACTAACATGTAGAAATAATAAGACCTAGTCTTTCTTTTGTTGACTTTCATTTCATTAAGTAAAAAGTATAAAAATATAGAGTCAAGATAGATCACTATCTATCGCATACCCTATTTCTCATTTTATCTAATCCTTACGTTACGTCTCCTGTTTGTCTCTGTGAAACAATCGGAAGATAGTCTATTACATTAAAGCCAAT